GTGGTGGACTCAAATCTAATAATAGGTAATAGGATTGGGATTTCTCAATGGAAAAAACGTAAGAATCGGGAAATGATGAGATGGCTCAGATTTTTCTTGTCTATCCAAAAATTTCACTATTTGAATCAAGGATTCACACTGTAAGACTTATCTGAGCTTATAAATTAATTGTTAAAAAAAATGTTCGAATTCTTGTTTTCTAATAAACATTAAATAATAATAAATTCAATTCTGAATTTTTAAAGGACATTATTCAAATTATAGATCTCATCGAAAACTTACCGCAGCTTGCCAAACAAAAGCTAAGAGAAAAAAGAGTAGAGGTATTACTGGCATAATATCTACAATTGGATTTAAAAAAGCGTAGGCTTCGGGTAATTTCGCCAAGAAAAAACTACTTGAATAAAGGGTAGAGTGAATACAAATACAGACCAAACTAAAGATATTTAGCATAACAAACATTTTGTTCTTTAAGAAAATTAATTGTATTTTTGCTTTTTTTTTTTTATTTGTATATTAGATATATATATATATATATATATGTATAATTTTATTTTTATTAAAATTTTTAATCAATTCTATAGTCTAAAAATTTTAAATATAGATATTAATTATTTTAAATATAGATATTAATTAATAGTAATAATTATAAATTAGCAATACTAAAAAAAAATGAATCAAATAAGGCCAGACCCCCCCAATCCTTCTTTGATTTGAACTTATCCAGTTCAAAATCTTTTCATTCTGGAAAAAAAAAAATAGAAGAAATCAAATCATACTTTCATACAATATCTTAATTGAATTCTATGTAATGATCAATAATTTCAGTTTAATTAAAATTCTACATCTGCGCATATTAAAATCCTAGCAAGAATTTTTTATTCCATTTCTATAGATATTTTTGGAATTGACGAACAGCCAATACTAATCATAGTGTTTATTAGTGTCGAATCGAAAATGGGGCGTGGCCAAGCGGTAAGGCAACGGGTTTTGGTCCCGCTATTCGGAGGTTCGAATCCTTCCGTCCCAGAGCATAATATCCAGTCATGATGGATATTCTATTTGTTTGAATACAAATTGTATATCAGAATAAAAAAAACCTTTTTTTGTTTTTATTGTAATCACTGTGCTGTGGATAATAATTGCGTAAAAAAAAAAAATAGATTTTATTTTTATTAATAAAAATAGATTTCTTATTCTATTTTTTTTTTTGTATCTTTTTGAAGAAAATTTATTTTGACTATTTTATAAACTATCCAAATAGAATAGAAAATCTTTTATTCATACAATATCGAATTAATTTGAATTTTTTTGAAACTCCTTCACTTTAGAAATTGGCCATTCATATAGAAGGAAAACCTAGAAAGAGGTAAAAAGGATAGATTATTATGTATATAGATTATTATATTATGTATCGATTGAATCAATGACTATTCACGATTTCATATAATTGATAATTGAATCAATTACATACCGGATCCAAACTAAAGGAATGTTATGGTAAAACTTCGTTTAAAACGATGTGGTAAAAAGCAACGTGCGACTTGAAAGACATTATTAGATTAGCTGTGGATTCTTAATCCGCTATTTTTTCTGGTATATAGAAATCGGAGTGTGCTCCTGGCTCGACAGCGTTTGTTCTGTTCCACTAGAACTCGTTGTTTGGGGGACGGGAGGGGGATTGATGATGTAAATAGTACATGATGGAGCTCGAGTTGATTCATTTCTCAGGGGCAAGTATCTAAGGTTAGTGAAGATTAATAAGTTAGAACAACTTCGTAAGTCTATTTTTGAGAGAGAAATCGAAAGGATCCAATTCGAGCAAGGTTCAAAAAAAGTCAAATTTGTTGGAATTGGTAAAACTAGTTCGATCAAAAGTGTATCCGCGGGAATCATTCTTCTATTTGTATAATTCTTTGAGATGAGAAAAAGAAATAAAATGGTATGTTGCTGCCATTTTTGAAACGATTATAGATCCCCGAAGTAATGTCTAAACTAAACCCAATAATTGAAGGAAAAGCTAAAGGATCCTGGAACAAGTAAATACCGTTTTAAAATTGTCTCAACAATTCGATTAATTAGAATGAAGAGAATGAAGAAAAAATAGATTCTAAAGAGGACAGGCAAGAAAAGGGGGTAGAGACCGCTCAATAAATGAAATACTTAAGCTAAGGGTTTTGTTTTCTTTTGAGTTATTTGAAAGTTATTCAATTTGAGTTATGAGGTTGCGAATACGAGGAGTTCTTTTTTGTTTTTTCAGAAAGAAAAAGAATAAAAAAAAAAATACTTAAATCATAGTCTAATTGATTTGATGATTTTTTTGATCTATTTAACATCATATAATTTTATACATAGACACTAGTTATTTTGAATTTTCTCGAGCCGTACGAGGAGAAAACTTCTTATACGTTTCTAGGGGGGGTATTGTTTATCTATATCTATCCCAATGAGCCGTTTATCGAATCGTTGCAATTGATGCTCGATCCCGAAGAGAGGGAAGAGATCTTCGGAAAGTGGGTTTTTATGATCCAATAAAGAATCAAACTTATTTAAATATTCCTGTTATTCTATATTTCATTTCCTCGAACAGGGTGCTCAACCTACAGGAACGGTTCAGGATATTTCAAAAAAGGCAGGTGTTTTTATGGAACTTTCCCCTAATCAACAAACAAAATTCAATTAATGAAATAAAAAAGGAGGGTGTGGATGACTTGTATATAGAGTTATAGAATTCTTTTCTCTTTTTTTATACCCCCCCCTCGTTCTCTCTCTTGTTCTATTGATACCTAAATTTTGATTTCTTTTCTTATTGTTGCCATAGAATGCTGTTTTCTATAGCCACAAAAATGGATTTTTATCGATCTTCAAAATGAGCATAACTCCCGAATGCAGTGATTTTTTTAGTAAATAAAAACGAGATAAAATATTTTAAATAGAATATTTATATGATATGATTTTTCATCGAATGACTATTCATCTATTGTATTTTCATGGAAATATAGGAAAAAAAAGCTCTATGGAAAAATGGTGGTTCAATTCTATGTTGTTTAATAGGGAATTAGAATACGGGTGTGGGTTAAGTAAATCAATGGATGGTTTCGGTCCTATTGAAAATACCAGTGTAAGTGAAGACCAAATTTTAACGGATATGGATAAAAACATTCATAGTTGGAATGCTAGTGATAATTCTAGTTATAGTAATGTTGATTATTTTGTCGGTGTCAGGAACACCCAGAATTTCCTATCTGATAAAACTTTTTTAGTTAGGGATAGTAAAAGGAACAATTATTCCATATATTTTGATAGTGAGAATCAAATTTTAGAGATTGACAATGATAATTCTTTTCTAAGTGAACCAGAAAGTTTTTTTTCTATTTATAGTTTTAATAATTCTAGCTATCTGAATAATGTCTCTAAGGGTGATGATGATCATTCTATGTATGATACTAAATGGAGTTGGAATAATAACATTAATAGATGCATTGAGAGTTATCTTCGTTCTCGAATCTGTATTGATAGTTACAATTTAGGTGATAGTGACAAATACAATGATAGTTACTTTTATAGTTACATTTGTGGTAAGGGCAGAAATTGGAGTGAAAGCGAGAGTTCTAGTATAATAACTAGAACGAATGATACAAATGATAGTGATTTAATCCGAAAAGAAAGTTCTAATGATTTCGATGAAACTCAAAAATACAAGCATTTGTGGGTTGAATGCGAAAATTGTTATGGATTAAATTATAAAAAATTCTTTAAATCAAAAATGAATATTTGTGAACACTGTGGATATCATTTGAAAATGAGCAGTTCAGATAGAATCGAACTTTCGATTGATTCAGGTACTTGGAATCCTATGGATGAAGATATGGTCTCTATGGATCCCATTGAATTTCATTCGGAAGAGGAACCTTATAAAGATCGTATTGATTCTTATCAAAGAAAGATAGGATTACCTGAGGCTGTTCAAACAGGCACAGGTAAACTAAATGGTATTCCTGTAGCAATTGGGATTATGGATTTTCAGTTTATGGGGGGTAGTATGGGATCCGTAGTAGGTGAGAAAATAACTCGTTTGGTCGAATATGCTACCAATCAACTTTTACCCCTTATTCTAGTATGTGCGTCTGGAGGAGCACGTATGCAAGAAGGAAGTTTGAGCTTGATGCAAATGGCTAAAATATCTTCTGCTTTATATAATTATCAAACAAGTAAAAAGTTATTCTATGTAGCGATCCTTACATCTCCCACTACTGGTGGGGTGACAGCCAGTTTTGGCATGTTGGGGGATATCATTATTGCTGAACCAAATGCTTACATTGCATTTGCGGGTAAACGAGTAATTGAACAAACGTTGAATAAGACAGTACCCGAGGGTTCACAAGCGTCTGAATATTTATTCCATAAGGGCTTATTTGATTCAATTGTACCACGTAATCCTTTAAAGGAGGTTCTAAGTGAGTTATTTCAGCTCCATGCTTTCTTTCCTTTGACTCAAAATTAAAAATCAAGCAGAGCCAAAAATTCTTTTTTTTTTTTTATTATTATATTCTATAGTCATTATATATATATATGCACTTAGCTATACTTAGTATAATTTTTTCAAATATACTTAGTATAAGTATATATAAATTCTAGTGATTATAGACTATCTTTATAAGACTATAAGAATAATAAAAATATGAAATTACAAAAATTTTTATTTTTAATATAACAATAAAAAAAAAAAAATATCAGGTGCAAATATTAAATCGAGGTACCCATTTTATGATTAACTTCCCCTCCATTTTTGTGCCTTTAGTGGGCCTAGTATTTCCGGCCATTGCAATGACTTCTTTATTTCTTCATGTTCAAAAAAACAAGATTTTTTAGATACGCTGCGGGCAGTAGAGTAGGGAAAATCTCATATATTTTTTTAGCTCTGGAAGCTATTCGATGAATTACTACTAAAGGTTTACGTCAAAATAGTGCTAGTTGATGAAAGTTACTTCGGAAACAAAGAAAAGTAAAGTTAAATTCATTTTCATTTGCTTGGGTTATTTATTCTACCAATTCCAATAAAATAGAACTGGATCTAATATGAGTTGGCGATCAGAACGTATATGGATAGAACTTATAACGGGGTCTCGAAAAACAAGTAATTTCTGCTGGGCCTTTATCCTTTTTTTAGGTTCATTAGGGTTCTTATTGGTTGGAACTTCCAGTTATCTTGGTAGGAATTTGTTATCTTTATTTCCGTCTCAGCAAATTATTTTTTTTCCACAAGGGATTGTGATGTCTTTCTACGGAATTGCGGGTCTCTTTTTTAGTTCTTATTTGTGGTGTACAATTTCGTGGAATGTAGGTAGTGGTTATGATAGATTCGATAGAAAAGAGGGAATAGTGTGTATTTTTCGTTGGGGATTTCCTGGAAAAAATCGTCGTATTTTTCTCCGATTCCTTATGAAAGATATTCAGTCCATCAGAATCGAAGTTAAAGAGGGTATTTATACTCGTCGTGTCCTTTATATAGAAATCATAGGACAGGGGGCCATTCCCTTGACTCGTATTGACGAGAATTTGAGTCCACGAGAAATTGAACAAAAAGCTGCAGAATTGGCCTATTTCTTGCGTGTACCAATTGAAGTATTTTGAAAAAAAAATGTCTCTATTTTGATGGGCATTCTTTGGTTTCGAAATCCGACTAACTAAACTAATATTCATTACGCGAAGTGCTCTTTCGTGTATTCATCAAAAGGGGTAATTGTTTCGAATTTTAACAATTGATATCTTTTGAAACAATATTTTTTTCGTCATTCGAATTGGCATTTTTTCGTCATTCGAATTGGCAGTGGATTTTTTCGCTTTCTTATTCTATATTATGTATTCTTTCTAAATTCAAGGACTAAATAAAATCTCGAATTGCAAATAAAAAAACGTGGGAATAGATTATAGATTTAGATATTATATTTATATAATATATAGATATATATTATAGGCTCTATGAATAGAACTTATGCTTGATAGAAATATTATTATCAGATAGAGTTGACGAATGAGGTGAAGTTGAGTTCATTAAAGACGAAAAATGCCAAAAAAGAAAGCATTCATTCCCCTTCTATATCTGACATCTATAGTCTTTTTGCCCTGGTGCATCTCTTTCACATTTAAGAAAAGTATGGAATCTTGGGTTACTAATTGGTGGAATACTAGGCAATCCGAAAATTTCTTGAATATCATTCAAGAAAAGAGTATTCTAAAAAAATTCATAGAATTCGAGGAACTGTTCCTTTTGGATGAAATGCTAAAGGAATACCCTGAAACACATCTACAAAACCTTCGTACCGCAATCTACAAAGAAACCATCCAATTGATCAAGACGCACAACGAAGATCGTATCCATACGATTTTGCACTTCTCGACAAATATAATCTGTTTCATTATTCTAAGTGGTTATTCTATTATAGGTAATCAAGAACTTATTATTCTTAATTCTTGGGTTCAAGAATTCCTCTATAACTTAAGTGACACAATAAAAGCTTTTTCTATTCTTTTATTAACTGATTTATGTATAGGATTCCATTCGACCCATGGTTGGGAACTAATGATTGGTTCTGTCTATAAAGATTTTGGATTTGCTCAGAATGATCAAATTATATCTGGTCTTGTTTCCACTTTTCCAGTAATTTTAGATACAATTTTTAAATATTGGATTTTCCGTTATTTAAATCGCGTATCTCCGTCACTTGTAGTGATTTATCATTCAATGAATGACTGAAAAAACGATCCACTGATCTGATCCCATTATAAATATTATAAATATAAAGTTTGTTATTTTGTACAAAAGCGAAACATTCAAAAATTGACTTATTCTAGTTCTAGGAAAATTTTTTCAGTAAATAGCAGAATCATAGATAGGGAACTATGCCAGCGACCTACTTAATTTTATTGTATAAATTTTCAGGATCAATGATTGGACCATGCAAACTAGAAATGCCTTTTCTTGGATAAAGGAAGAGATTACTCGATCAATTTCCGTATCGCTCATGATATATATAATAACTCGAGCACCCATTTCAAATGCATATCCCATTTTTGCACAGCAGGGTTATGAAAATCCGCGCGAAGCAACGGGCCGTATTGTATGTGCCAATTGCCATTTAGCTAACAAGCCCGTGGATATTGAGGTCCCACAAGCGGTACTTCCTGATACTGTATTTGAAGCGATTGTTCGAATTCCTTATGATATGCAAGTGAAACAAGTTCTTGCTAATGGTAAAAAGGGGGCTTTGAATGTGGGGGCTGTTCTTATTTTACCGGAGGGTTTTGAATTGGCCCCCCCCGATCGTATTTCACCTGAGATTAAAGAAAAGATAGGTAATCTGTCTTTTCAAAGCTATCGTCCCACAAAAAAAAATATTCTTGTGGTAGGCCCTGTTCCTGGTCAGAAATATAGTGAAATAACCTTTCCTATTCTTTCCCCAGATCCCGCTACTAAGAGAGATGTTCACTTCTTAAAAT